GGTCCTATTGAAAATGTTAGTGTACGTGAAGATCCTATTCTGAATGATAGGGATAAAAATATTCATCCTTGGAGTGATACTGACAGTTCCAGTAATCTTGATCATTTAGCAGGCGGCGGGGGCTTTCATAATTTCAGCTCTGATGAAACTTTTTTAGTTAGGGATAGTAATAGGGACAGTTATTCCATCTATTTTGATATTGAAAATCGAATTTTGGAGATTGACAATGAGCATTCGTTTCTAAGGGAACTGGAGAGTTCTTTTTATAGTTATCGAATTTCGAGTTATCTGAATAATGGATCCGATAGTGAAGATCCCCGCTATGATACTTTGGTATATAATACTAAACATAGTTGGAATAATCACATTAATAGTTGCATTGACAATTATCTTCGTTTTCGTTCTCCAATCGATATTGATAGTTATATTTTACGTGGTGGTGACAATTACAGTGAAAGTTACATTTATAATTCCATTTGTAGGTACGACGAAAATAATAGTGAAAACGAGAGTTCTAGTCTAAGACCTATCACGAATGATATTGATTTAACTCTAAGAGAAAGTTCTAATGATCTCGATGTAACTCAAAAATACAGGCATCTCTGGATTCAGTGCGAAAATTGTTATGGATTAAATTATAAGAAATTTTTTAAGTCAAAAATGAATATTTGTGAACAATGTGGATCTCATTTGAAAATGAGTAGTTCAGATAGAATTGAACTTTCGATTGATCCAGGCACTTGGAATCCTATGGATGAAGACATGGTTTCTGTAGATCCCATTGAATTTCATTCAGAGGAGGAACCTTATAAAGATCGTATTGACTCTTATCAAAGAAAGACAGGATTAACCGAGGCTGTTCAAACAGGTACAGGTCAACTAAATGGTATTCCCGTAGCAATTGGAGTTATGGATTTTATGTTTATGGGGGGGAGTATGGGATCCGTAGTAGGAGAGAAAATTGCCCGTTTGATCGAGTATGCTACCAATCAATTTTTACCTCTTCTTCTAGTGTGTGCTTCTGGAGGAGCACGCATGCAAGAAGGAAGTTTGAGCTTGATGCAAATGGCTAAAATATCTTCCGCTTTATTTGATTATCAATCAAATAAAAAGTTATTTTATGTATCAATCCTTACATCGCCTACTACTGGCGGAGTGACAGCAAGTTTTGGGATGTTGGGAGATATCATTATTGCCGAACCCAATGCCTACATTGCATTTGCGGGTAAAAGAGTAATTGAGCAAACATTGAATAAGACAGTACCTGAAGGTTCACAAGCGGCTGAATATTTATTCCATAAGGGCTTATTCGATCCAATCATACCACGTAATCTTTTAAAGGGCGTTCTGGGTGAGTTATTTCAGTTCCATGCTTTCTTTCCTTTGAATAAAAATTCAATCAAGTAGTAAAGTAGACTTTGTTCTTTTTCATCGCTATTCCTGATTACTAACCAGGAAACCTCTATAAACAAAAAAAAGATTGAATTTTTTCTTCCGCAAAACAAAGCAAGAAGGCAAATAAAAGGAAATCCGAATTATAATGATTATAAGATATCTTTATAACAGGTACAAATATTAAATCGACGTATTCATTCTATGACAACTTTCAACAACGTACCCTCTATTTTTGTGCCTTTGGTAGGCCTAGTTGTTCCGGCAATTGCAATGGCTTCTTTATCTCTTCATGTTCAAAGAAACAAGATTTTTTAGATCCCTTTTTAGATCGAATGGGTCCTATCCTATCTATTTATTAGATTTTTTCAAGGCTTAGACTTGGATCATAACACGGATATCTATTTAGTAGAATATGGTATAACACGAGGTTTCCTCCGAGCATAAAGGATACATAAATGAAAGGGTTTTTATACATACGTAAACATGATATATGTGTAAATTAATTACAGCTATTTGAAAATAGATTGGGAACATGGGGGTTCCTGAAAGAAATCGAAAGTCAATGTATCTATCACTGAATCCATATATATGTAAATATCTATAGGGATCATATGAAGAAGATGGTATGCTTTTAGATCTAAGCAATTCAATGAATTATTCCTAAGGGTTCACTTCCGAATAGTGCTAGTTGATGAGAGTTACTTCGGAAATTAAAAAAGTAAAGTCAAAGTAATTTGGGTTATTCTCCCAATTCCAATAAAATACAACTGTATCTAGTATGAGTTGTCGGTCAGAACGTATATGGATAGAACTTATAGCAGGGTCTAGAAAAACAAGTAATTTATGCTGGGCCTTTGTCCTTTTTTTAGGTTCATTAGGGTTCTTATTGGTTGGAACTTCTAGTTATCTTGGCCGGAATTTGATACCTTTATTCCCTTCTCAGCAAATAATTTTTTTCCCACAAGGGATCGTGATGTCTTTCTATGGGATTGCAGGTCTCTTTATTAGCTCTTATTTATGGTGCACAATTTCGTGGAATGTGGGTAGTGGTTACGATCTATTCGATAAAAAGGAAGGAATAGTGTGTATTTTTCGCTGGGGATTTCCTGGAAAAAATCGTCGTATCTTCCTCCGATTCTTTATGAAAGATATTCAATCCCTCAGAATAGAAGTGAAAGAGGGTATTTATGCTCGTCGTGTCCTTTATATGGAAATCAGAGGTCAGGGGGCTATTCCCTTGACTCGTACTGATGAGAATTTGACTCCACGAGAAATTGAGCAAAAAGCGGGTGAATTGGCCTATTTCTTGCGTGTACCTATTGAAGTCTTTTGAACTGAATAATGCTTTCGGGAAAAATAACAAAAGAATCCCCCATTTTTCTAGAATATAGCTTAACCGACGAAACTCGTTTGTCAGCAAAAATTTTATGCATATGTAAATCAATTCATTGAACTTAATTGACTAAAGTAACAAAACAAGTATCAAATCGAAAATAAATGGATCTTATAGATCAAAACATTTCGGAAAACTCAAATAAAAAAATAAAGCATTTCTTTTTTTTTGTGAAATATTTGCTATTTTGATAGAAAGGGATCTCTTTCATCTCGAAATCCGAATAATATGCAGCTCGTTGGGGTATTCATCGAAAAGAGGTAATTGCTTCGAATTTGAGCAATTGAGCTATCTGGAAAGAATCGTTTTTTTCGTCATTCGAATTTGAAGTGTACTTTAATTAAATTTCTGTATTCTTTCTAAATTCATAGGCTAAACATTGAATCAAAAATAAAAAATCAGGGAAGAGGGGATGCCTTGATACCTTGGAATAAAACGTATGCTTGATAGAAATATTAGATCGTATGAAATCGACGACCGAGGTGCGTTGATTAAAAATCAAAATTCACAGACGAAAAAAAATGGCAAAAAAGAAAGCGTTCACTCCCCTTCTATATCTTGCATCTATAGTATTTTTGCCCTGGTGGGTCTCTCTCTCCTTTCAAAAAAGTCTAGAATCTTGGATTACTAATTGGTGGAATACTAGAGAATCCGAAACTTTTTTGAATGATATTCAAGAAAAAACTATTCTCGAAAAATTCATAGAATTAGACGAACTCTTCCTCTTGGAAGAAATGATAAAGGAATACCCGGAAACACATTTCCAAAAGCTTCGTATCGGAATCCACAAAGAAATGATCAAATTGATCAAGATGTACAATGAGGATGGTATCCATAGGATTTTCCAGTTCTCGACAAATATAATCTATTTCCTTATTTTAAGCGGTTATTCTATTATAGGTAATCAAGAACTTCGTTTTCTTAATTCTTGGGTTCAAGAATTCTTATATAACTTAAGCGACACAATAAAAGCCTTTTCTATTCTTTTATTAACTGATTTATGTATAGGATTTCATTCACCCCACGGTTGGGAACTAATGATTGGTTCTATCTACAAAGATTTTGGATTTACTCATAATGATCAAATTATATCTGGTCTTGTTTCCACTTTTCCAGTCATATTAGATACAATTTTTAAATATTGGATCTTCCGCTATTTAAATCGTCTATCTCCCCCACTTGTAGTGATTTATCATTCAATGAATGACTGAAAAATGATCCACTGCCCAAATTCTAACGTTTGTTACTTTGCACATAAGCAAAACGCTCAAAATCGTACTTATTTTTTCTTTTTCTACCCATACAGAGGGTTTTTTTGATCCTTCTGATATTCCAGTAACAATTTTTCAGTAAATAGCAGAATCAGGGATAGGGAACTATATTAGCGACCCACCTAATTTTATTGTAGAAATTTTTTGAATCAACTATTGGACCATGCAAACTAGAAATACCTTTTCTTGGATAAAGGAAGAGATTACTCGATCTTTTTCCGTATCGCTCATTATATGTATAATGACTTGGGCATCCATTTCAAATGCATATCCCCTTTTTGCACAGCAAGGTTATGAAAATCCACGAGAAGCAACTGGACGTATTGTATGCGCCAATTGCCATTTAGCTAACAAGCCCGTGGATATTGAGGTTCCCCAGGCAGTACTTCCCAATACCGTATTTGAAGCAGTTGTTCGAATTCCTTATGATAAGCAACTGAAACAAGTTCTTGCTAATGGCAAAAAAGGCGCCTTGAATGTTGGGGCTGTTCTTGTTTTACCTGAGGGATTTGAATTAGCCCCCCCCGATCGTATTTCGCCCGAGATGAAGGAAAAGATGGGGAATCTGTCTTTTCAGAGCTATCGACCTACTCAAAAAAATATTCTTGTGATAGGGCCTGTTCCTGGTCAGAAATATAGTGAAATCACCTTTCCTATTCTTTCCCCCGATCCCACTACTAAGAAGGACGTTCACTTCCTAAAATATCCCATATATGCAGGCGGGAACAGGGGAAGGGGTCAGATTTATCCTGATGGAAGCAAGAGTAACAATACAGTTTATAATGCTACAGCAGCGGGTATCGTAAGCAAAATTATACGAAAAGAAAAAGGGGGGTACGAAATAACCATAACCGATGCATCGGATGGACGCCAAGTAGTTGATATTATACCTCCAGGACCAGAACTTCTTGTTTCAGAGGGTGAATCTATCAAATTGGATC